TTCTACCAATTGATATGTTTCCACAAAGAATTGAAATTCAGTTTCTTGATCGGTATCTTCTATTTTGGGGAACTTAGAAAGTTCTTCCAGCAAGCCCCGACCAATGAACCTACAAAATCCCTCAAATTGTATCTGACTAAACCCAGGTATTGTAGACATTCCCTCATTTCCATCCTGTAGCATCTTAAGTTTCCCCTTTTTCAAAAAAATCCCATTCATTATTGGCTCATTCTTCAGCGAACCCTCCGGGTCGAGCTAGCAATGATGGAATGTCTATTCTGTTTACTAAATCGCATGAAATTTGACCGAACTCCATATCAGATATGGAAAGTAAAAAATGAGTAAAGTAGATCTTTCTTTTACAATACCTTAGTTAGGTAATTTGGATCTCCTTTACATCCGCGCTTGAATCGTTCCCCGGCCCGCCTTTGAAGCGCCTTGCGGAACGCCCTTTATAGCTCCAGTAGTAACTGGTGCTGGCGGCTCCATTGAATCTCTTGTCGCAGAGCCATTTTCTCCTTAGGTAGCTCCCGGTTTCGGGGCGGCAGGATGCCCAACTTTGTAACCAAGGCCTGTTCTTCCTCAAGTCTTTCATCGAGTGGAACATTTTTTTTTTCAATCCTGAGCCGAAGCTCCGACTTTGAAAGGACTGGTTCTATTAGCACCAGAATAGAACCAGAATCAATTGATAGAATATAGAATACGGGATTGTATGAGATCAATCGAATCATAGGTATGAATCGAGGAAGTCGGACAGATTCCTAGTTCTACTCTAGGGTCGATAGGGAGCTTTCGTCCTGACCCGTATTACTTGATTGTCCAGTGATGGTTTCTGACCCGGACGGAGCGCTTTCCCGGAGGGTGATCGAAGAGTGAATTTGCCGGGGTTGATTGGGAATAGCAGCCGCTATCGCTATTTGGGTTCTCTCATACTTCTCGAGCTCCACCTCATTTGTCAAGTTTATGATTTCAAATTCCAGGACGGGCTTCGTTAGGGTCAATTGATCAAGTAAATCTTTCTCCCTTGCCCAGTGTTCTTCAAATTGACAAGATTTCCACGGATCCTCAGATTCGCTCATGAGTTTTTCTAGGCGCCGTAATTTTCTGGCTAACTTTTTGCATTCTCTATTGAGAATCGCCAAGTCAAATGTTTTGGATCTTAGATCCATTTCTAGCGACGTTGGCGTTCTAGAATTCTCCCCGTCACTTTCGTATCCTTCCGCTCCCGCAAGGAGCGCGGGATGTTCCAAGAGGGCCGAGGCATTTTCACTGCCACCGCCAACCGGAGCAATGAGCTCAAAGGAGTCAGGTGCGGGCGAAGCCGAAGCACCCCCGGCTGCTGCGGGTTCCTCTTGGAATTCCCCTTCCTCCCGCAACTCAGGAATCCCTTCCGTATTTGCTGATATTCCCGAGTTATCGTTACTGCCAACCGTAGCGATGAGCCCTAAGGAGTCAGGTGCGGGCGAAGCCGAAGCACTTCCCTGCTCCATTTCTTTCCGATCGTCCATTTCCCGAACTTGCGATGGAGGTTTGGGCGGGACTCTCCAAGTTCCCCAAATTCCCCAGCGCGCCCCAGCAACTTGGATATTCCCTAAGACAAACCCGAAGATAATCATTTGAGTTACTATTTGAACTACCTTGACTAACTCGGCAAAAAAGTTTCCCATATTTATTCCTCTATTCCTTTGTTTGTTTGTTGTGAATGCTGTCTGGAACGGCATTTCGATTCAGAGGTTTTTTTCGCAGCCAGCTCTACGCCCCACACCTTTATTATACGCTATCCGATACCCGAATGCCAACCCACGAGCCTCTTATCCATTCTCATTCGATCACGGCAGGGGAGCAAGCCAAAAGAGAAATGTTCCTTAAGTACTAATTTTCGATTCTGGAGATTCGAATTCGAATCTTATATAGAGAACGAATTGGTAGCGGATTTCCGAATTCACCTTATGTCTTATAGCTACGGAAAGGTCGATCTTCTCTATACTATAGAAATAGAAACAGATAGATAATAAGAATTCCCCGAATTCCCTTATAGCATATATAGCTAAGATACCTGATTAGGGATATCTGTGTCACAATTTCTGTTCTCGGGTTTACATAGATACAAAATTCTTGTTATAATGGAAAGTAAATTGAAAGGGATTGATTCTTGAGAAAGAATGGATACGGATTAGTTGTGTATCAACTTAATTAGATTAGACGCAATTTGAGATCCAAAAACCTTTCATGAATTCAAGCCAATAGTTAATGGTTCCAAACTTGTCCTACCTTTTTTCTGGAATGTAAAATCCACACTTTCTTTTTCAATATAAAAGGGAGGTTAGTTCTTGTTGTTGTGAAATTTGAGATACAATCAATCGAAGGGAGCCAACTGGATCCAAAGAAAGTAGTAGGGAGGATTCCTTACTTAGTTTTTAGTAAAGGGATAAGGAAAGCGGGATTCAAGATGCAAATCAAATCCCCTAAAAAAAAAAAATCAAAAAAGGAAATTAAGCAAGCAATAGCCCCCAAAGAGGGGGAAATCTTTCTAGCTATTTTCTATCATTTTGGCGACATGGCCGAGTGGTAAGGCGGGGGACTGCAAATCCTTTTTCCCCAGTTCAAATCCGGGTGTCGCCTGATCAAAAAAAAACTTCTTTCTTTTCGGTAATCCCCAATCAAGAAAATCAAGAATCTAATAGAATAGACCCGACTGTCTCTGTGAGACAGTCGGGAGATTTTAAGTATTAGATCAAAGGGGGAGGTAGAGATATAGATAGGTAGTGCTCCATCTTGATTGGCAATGTTTCCGCCGGAAATAAAAGAAATAATAGGTCTTACTATTCCTACATATTCCGTTAATAACATTTACTTGTACTTGAGAATACTTGAGAATACCAAGGGAGTAACTTCGTCTCTTACTTGTGTTTAACGCTTACCGATTCTACCAGAAATCTTATAGCCGCTTGGAGTTATTGAATTCATTTCTTCTTTGGTCAGAGTCCCTTTTTGACTCTGTGCCATGGATTACACTATTATTATAGTAGTGATCAATAATGGAAGACTTCCTTGATAGTCATAGAGATGGGGGACATGATTCACATGGATATAGTAAATCTTGCTTGGGCTGCTTTAATGGTAGTCTTTACATTTTCTCTTTCACTTGTAGTCTGGGGAAGAAGTGGACTCTAGAGGTACGACTCATTGAGTTGAGTAATGAAACTGTATCAATTATTTCATATATGGTTATGCAAAACGTTTCTAAAGAAAAACACCTCCATTTCCAAATTCTACTGGAATCGAGTAATGGAATCGATGACTAATAAAAGAACCTTTCAATCAAAAAAATGATTTCAAGAATTCCCATGTTCTTATCCTCGATCTTTAGAAAGTACAACTTTCTAGACTAATAGATAGTGTGGTAGAAAGGTTCATAGAGCTCTTTCTACCATACTATCGGATCTTCTATACTCCTGATTCTAGCCCCCTCATTTCATTTAAGACGTGGAATTTGAATCGCTTTCATTTCTTCAATCATTGATAAGAACTAAGAAGTTAAGCTTCATTCAAATTAATCATTTTGACTGACTGTTTTTACATATATGATAAGTAAAAAGGCAGTAGGAACTAGAATGAACAGTGCAGTAGCAATAAATGCGAGAATATTTACTTCCATAATCTCATCGTTTTTTTTTTTTACTTCACAATAACTCGGGATCTAATCCCATAGAGATGAGAAATCGTCTCCTGTAAATTCAATGAGATGAATTGCATCCCGATGATATTAGATAGTCAAATTGAATGGGATCGATATAATGAATACCAATATACAATCTCTCAAATGGATTCATCGTCGAGAATTTCATAGTATAATATAACATAAGAAGATCCTTTATTCATAACAAATCCGATTTTTGATTCCTGATCCAATCAAGAATCCCATTGATTTTTTCATTTTTTTCCACTCTTTTCTATGGTCTTCCTTATACAATCATCAGATAAGGTATCATCTGACCCGTCTTCCATTGGTCGCAAACAGTAGAACTGAAATGGAAAAAAAGACGGAGTTAAGTTCGAAACTAAGGGTTTTAGAATCTTCTTTTCTTGACAGACAAAGAGGTGTGAGAAAGAGGGGTACCGGTCTAAAATCTCGAAGATTTCGAGAAATTCACTATTTTTTTTGAGTTTGCTCTTTCTTCGATAAGACCCCTTTTCAAATAGGAAGAAAAATGGTACATTCCCTCACTAAGAAAAGAGGGTGGGGTAGATCTTTCTTTTTTGAATATACTCTTTCCTTAGATTGGGACACATCGATCACAAATTAGCAAAAATTCAGTGTGCAATTTGAATGAGATAGATTCTTTCCAATTACGGCCCGAGCTTACATAAAATCGGAGCTCGAAAGGGGGGGTCGTTTTCATATTCTATCGGGGTAACTCGGGTAAGGTTAAGTTCGTTTTGTTTTTGTATCGTACAATAAACGAATCCAATTTTGGTTTTGTTATGGGATTCCGAAAAACAGATGGGTATTCCATTTCACAGATCAGGAATCAAAAAAGCCAGACCCGTACGGTCTCTCTTGGAATCCTTAATATGGTACTACCAACAATCGTACCAATCTACATTACATAGGTCTCTCATTGGTACTTATTTACATTACAGAAAATAGAAAGATGAATTGATAGATTCCGCCGATTCTAGGTCGGGACTGACGGGACTCGAACCCGCAGCTTCCGCCTTGACAGGGCGGCGCTCTAACCGATTGAACTACAATCCCAGGGAAATAAGGTGTACAGCATACCTATTTGCTTTTATTCAAACCATTTCTAGTTAGAATCGCCGTGTTAGAAGAGAGGCACGCGCAGTATATGTATATTCATTCCATGGATACGGACTTTAGTGAAAACGACACGTATTACTAGTAATTCTATTGTCAAATCCATCTTTCAATGAAACTCTTTTTCTTTACCCCCCGCCCCCCTTTTTTCTAGTTGGAAATCAGGATATGAGTCTAGATC